CCCATAGACTTCTTTTACGGATTCTAATCTGGAAAAAGAATTGATAGCTTGTATTTCTTTTGTATCAATTATCATTTCAACGATCGACTTCTCCCATAATGATATCTATGCTACCTAGTATTGTCATAATATCAGCCAATTTCATTCTTTTAACTAATTGAGGAAGAATTTGCAAGTTGATAAAACCCGGTGGTCGAATTTTCCATCTCCAAGGAAAAACACTCCGATCTCCTATCAGAAAAATTCCCAATTCTCCTTTCGGGGCTTCGACTCTTACATAAAGTTCTTGCTTGGACAATTCAAAAGTTGGAGAAGGTTTTTTACTAATAAATCGATAGTCAAAATCATTCCATTCGGATTTTTTTATTCTATCAAAGCGTCGGATTTCTAAATTTTCATAGGGCCCCCCTGGAATCCCTTCCAGAGCCTGTTGAATGATTTTTATGGATTCTGTCATTTCACTCATTCGTACTAAATAACGAGCTAATGAATCCCCTTCTTTTTGCCATTGAACCTCCCAATCAAATTCGTCATAAGACTCATAATGATCAACTTTACGAAGATCCCATTGTATTCCGGAAGCTCGTAGCATTGGTCCTGATAAACCCCAATTTAGTGCTTCTTCTGCACCAATAATGCCTACGCCTTCAACTCGTTCTAAAAAAATAGGATTCCGTGTAATAAGCTTTTGATATTCTGCAACCATGGTTAAAAAATAATCGCAAAAATCTAAACATTTATCTATCCAACCATGAGGTAGATCAGCAGCTACTCCTCCGATGCGAAAATAATTATGCATCATGCGCATACCGGTAGCAGCTTCGAATAGGTCATATATCAATTCTCGTTCTCGAAAAATATAGAAGAAAGGGGTCTGTGCCCCAATATCTGCCATAAAAGGGCCAAGCCATAACAAATGCGAAGCGATACGACTCAATTCCAACATAATAGATCTTATATAACTAGCCCTTTTAGGGACTTGAATATTGCCTAGTTGCTCGGGTCCATTTACGGTTATTGCTTCTGTGAACATAGTAGCTAAATAATCCCAACGCGTTACATAAGGCAAATATTGTATAATTGTTCGATTTTCCGCAATTTTCTCCATCCCTCTATGTAAATAACCTAATATTGGTTCACAGTCAATAACATCTTCACCATCGAGAGTAACAATTAATCGAAGAACACCATGCATTGATGGGTGGTGGGGGCCCATATTGACTATCATGAGGTCTTTTCTTGTAGTTGGTGCAATCATAAGTTTTTTCCCGAGTAATTCTTCCATGCATTGCTTAAAGTAAAAAAGAAGAATTCGTCCAAATTCAAAGGAATAAGTTCCAATGGTATCACACTTCAAATTAACGAGTTTTTATTTCTCGAATATTCAATTCACCAATTAATTCTTTATAACGTCCTCTACTTTTTTTTGACAAATAGGCTAGCAGTCGTTGACGTTTTCCCAAAATTTTCCTTAAACCTCTCTGAGATGACGAGTCTTTTTTGTGCAATTCCAAATGTAAAGTAAGTCTCCTTATCTTAGTGGTGAAAATGAATACTTGAAATTCAACAGATCCCCTGTTCTCTTCGTTTTCTTTTTGAGAAATAACCGAAATCGACTTATTTTTTACCATAAAAAAATTCCCCTTTCCTTTTTACAAATATGGATTTTATCGATCAGTAATAATAATGCCATTAATTTGAATGTGGTATATACAAAAATATAATACTAATTTCTTCATGAATTCCTAATTTTCTGAATTCAAACCAATCAATCTAATTCAAAAGTGGATTTAGATAGAGATAGAAAAAGGATTGATACATTTTCGCATCAAAAATTTTAGACCTAAAATCAAAAAAGTTCTGTTAATTTATTTGTAGATCTAATCGAGACATTATTCATTTTATATTGGATATATGAATGAAATGTCAGACAAGAATGTGATCTGTGTATTTTTTTGCTTTCATATACCCCTCTATACTCTATATATAACCCTATATTATATATACCCTATATAAGGTATAGGATATATAATATAAGGTGTAAGATATATAAATTCTATTATCCACGAATTTTCAATCGTGAATACAGATGGATCCTTAACATACTGAAACGACTGCTATTATTGGTATTAAACCAATAACGATTCATACAAGCTAAATCTTCGAATCGATAATTAGGCCAAAGAAAGAGTTTTAATTTCATTAATTGATTTTTCTCTCTATCAAGATGGTTATTGTTATGCGAAACTTGACTGCTATTTTTTCTGTTCTTTCTGTTCCAAAATACTAGATTTCTATCTAGACCATTTCGATTCTTTGAATTGAAACAAATCAGAATTCTGAATTTTCTACGATGTCGAAACGATAAAATATTTTCAGGAACAAGCAAATCCAAACTATTTGGATTTATATTTCCAGTTAGTCTTTGATGTGGTGAAATAAATTCATCCAATTTTTTCTTAGAAACATATCTTTTTTCTTGGTATTTTTTATTTGTTTGGTGCTTACTCTTATGAACCAACAAAATACCTATGGTTTGATACATAATAAATTGTCCATCGTTTTTTCCAGCCAAACGAATAGGTTCTATAATAAATATTCCCTTTTTTATCAATTCTGGAAAAGTACAATTCTTATAAATCCACATTAGATCCAAATTCAATTCTCCCTTTTGAATCGAGGATATAGTAAATTTTTTTGGTTCTAGCAGTCTAAGCAGGAAACAATATACCTTGATATTATTCATCATTCTTTGGTTCAAATTATCGTCCCATCTAAATTGAAAAAGCAAATAACGTTCCAGGAATAAATCTAGGTGATTTTTCTCTTTTTTCATGTCTGAATTTTCTTCAATATCTTTTTGTTGTGAGAGAACGGATCCTAAATCTCTTCGCTTTGTGGATTTTTCTTGATTTCGGTGCTTTTTATTTTTATTTGATGATCTCAAAAAACTTCTTTTTTGCTTTTCATTGATCTTTTTATTTTCACTACTATTTTCATTTATATTCAAATTTAAAAGAAGTAATTTGTTTGGTATAAACCAAGGTTTCGTTTTATATGCATTATAAAGTAACACAAATTCTGGGAAGAACCAAAATTCCGGATTTAATATGGAATGCTTTAGCCTTTTTTCATTCATTCCCATCCAATCCACAAAAAGGTTGTGGGAGTGTCGTGAATTGATTTTTGGAATCATAAGATAAGAAAGGTCTTTTTTATGAATTATTTGAAAATTATTAGTCCTAATTGGACTATTTTGATTCCTATTGACATCGATCGTCATCCAGGCCTCAATATCAATTTTTTGTCTACTATAAAAATTGCTAATTTTCCAATCCAGATATTTTCTATCGGACGTTTTTTCGATAGATAGAATATTGACATAATTATTGATAGGGATGTTCTTCAGCATATCATAAGGGGTGTCTTTATGTGTGTTATAAGAAAGCTCGCGGTTATTATTTCCTTGAAACGGAGATCTATAAAAAAAGCATTCTTCGGAATTAAGAAATTTATATGCTAAAAGATCATATCTAGAGTATTTTTGAAAATTTTCTTTTTTCTTTTTTTTATTTAATAATGTGTATACTTCAATTTTTTTTTGAGAATCGCTTAATAGATCTTTTTCATATGAATTACATTTGCTTAATTTTTTCTTTTTAGCTATAGAACACTTATGAGCTTTATTTCGCCATTTTTGCGGTATTAATTTAGACCATCTCATTGGAGATAAATCATATTGATAATGTCCTCTTAACCAGTTTTTCCATTGATTCATTTCATAACTTGGAAGTTTCTTATCCCCTAATTTTGAACAAACCATTCCTTGTCTTTTAAAAGAATCCTTTATTTCAGGCTTAAGAAAAAAAGTGATTTCTTGATATTGAAGAACAGATCTTAATTTATCCAAGTTAGTAACTTGGATTTGTGATAATTTGTAAAATACATATGCTTGTGACATGGAAGATAAGTCATAAAACCTTTGTGAATTTATTTTAATATTCCTAAGATTTTCAAGTGACTTTTTTATAATTGAAATAAAGGAAAGTAATTTTTTCTTTTTTTTATTAATTAGGTCTTGTTTTCTGTCATTATTGTATAAATATTTATTAATAATTTTTTTTGGAAATTGAAGAAAAAGTTCTCTACTTGTTTTGGGAATATTAATGATATATAAAAATATATTTATATAGATTCGTTCAATGAAAAATTTCAAAAAAAAAGGTAATTTAAAGATGACTCGAGCATTTCTTCTTTTTACTATTTGCCATTTTTCGAATCTTTTAGCATTATAACTTATTTTTTTAGGACTAATATTATTATTTATATTAATCTTTGGAGTTACTTTTTTTTTCTCTTTTGTGATTCTTTCTATTTGATTTTGAATTGTCCTTGTTCGATCAGTCAGATCCTTTATTTTTTTTTCTGTCACTGCAGAATTTGTAAAACTCGGGGATATAATTTGATTAAATGATTCATGAATTATATGATTGCTGATTATGGAATCTTTTTCTTCTTTAATTTCACTGGATTCATATACTTCTCTTAATCGAAATACTTCTCTTAATCGAAATAATAGAATTTTGAAAAGTTCTTTTATTTTCTTTTTTAAAAAAAGAATCCTTTCGATAACCCGCTTTTGGTTTTTTTTTGAAACTTCTCGAAGTAATTTTATTTTTCCTTTGAAAAATATTAGCACTCGAAAATACTTCCTTTTTAATTTTGTAATTTTTTTGTCGAGTTTCTTAAAAATAGGTTTCAAAAAGGAAGGTCGTTCTCGGGGCGAATCAAAAGGGAGTTCAGCCTCCATTCCCATAACTGTTAAAAAACAAAAATCATCTTTTTTTTTTTTATTTTTCAGTGGATCGGATCCTGTTTTCGATTTGTGCCAAGGTTTAAAACCGAAAGGAAATAATATTTTTATCTGAATACCGTCTATTAACCAATCTTTCGGAAATTCTGTTTCTGATAATGGAACACCATTATAGGTACATTTTACA